AATTCAATGAAACAACAACTGGTACCATAGAGAAGCGGCCATAAACTGGAGAGTCTTGACCAATTCGAGAGATCATTCGATGTAGTTGAAATAATTGAATGGGGGGTTGTTTGGTTAAGTAATGGAAACTCAACCAAATTCATAACTGTCTCAATGTCATCCTTTCCTTCCCTTTTCTTTTGATTGTCTAAATATTCATTTAAGACCATTCCAACGCTCCTTTTCGCCATGCATAAACTGAACCCACAATTGGGATAAGCACGAAAATTAAAGCTTCTATAAATACAGATACACCCAATACATCAAAACTCATTGCCCATGGATAAAGAAAGACCGTTTCAACATCAAAAACAACAAAAACTAGAGCAAACATGTAATAGCGAATTCGGAATTGTACCCAAGCATCCCCCATGGGTTCTATACCTGATTCATAACTAGAAAGCTTTTCTGGCCCTTCCCTAATAGGGGCTAAAATTCCAGAAATGACAAATGCCAAGATAGGAATAACGCTTGATATTATTAGAAATGCCCAGAAAATATCATATTCGTGAAGCAGAAACATATAAATTACTCCTATGAATGTGGAATAGGCTGAATTATTCCATTTTAATTGGAATTTTCAATTAATCCTAGAACTTCTTAGGTGAAACAAGAAAAGAATTTGATCAAATCAAACCGCATAGTTGAGAGTTTGTTTGCTGTAGGCCATGCCTTCTTTAAAGATTCATCTAATGTCATCCCATAATTATATTTTTATATTTCTATTCTATTTTCTATTTCTATATGTGTAGACATAGCATGCTCTTACACAAACAAGATTCTCTTATACTTTTTTTATTTATAATTTATATTTTTATTTATAATTTATATTTTATATATTTATATTATAATTTATATATTTATATATTTATATTTATTATTATTATACTTAATACACTTAATACTTATTCTTATTTATTCTTATTTCTTATACTAATCTTATTCTTATTCTTATACTAAGATACTAAGTATAAGGTATAGATACTAAGTATAAGGTATAAGAATATATAGTAATTAGTGTAATTAGTTTATACTTATCTTTTAAAGTAATATCCTATTTTATCTTATACTTAATATATATACTTAATATACTTAATATCTTAATCTTATAAATTCTTAATCTTAAGAATAAATATAAAGTCTTATAACTTATAAAGTAAAGAATCTTCTTATAGTAAATAGTAAAGAACAAATTCTAAAGAAATTCAATAAAATAATTAAAATTAAGAATTCAATTATTCAATTGTAATAGTCTTACTATATTGTTATTACTATATCTATATTTTATATATAGTATATATAGTATTAGTATTCATAGTAATATTTATATTTTTTATATTTATATATATTCTATATTTTTATTTTTATTTCATTTCATTTTTTTTATTTTTATTTTATTTCATTTTTTTTATTTTTATTTTATTTCATTTTTCTTTTTAATTTTTAATATTAAATATTATAAATATTATTTATTATTTATAATTATTTAATTTTTTATATTATATATTATAATTATATATTATAATTAATTATATATAATTAATATAATTAATTATAATTAATTATAATTTTATAATTTATAAATTTATATTATAATTATATTTATAATTTATATTATATTATATTATATTATTATATTATATATTAATTATAATATTATATATTAGTTATATATTAGAAGTTATATATTAGAATAATATTATATATATTAATTATATAATATATTAATTAATTAATATATATTAATTAATTAATATTATATTAATATATTATATATTATTATTATTGTATATTGTATTGTATTGAAATTGTATTGAATTATTGAATTTTAATTTATAAATTTATATTTATATATTTTATATATTATTTATTATTTATTTATTATTATATTATTATATTATTTATTTATTATTATTTATATATTATATATTAATATATTATTATTATTAATATAAATATTATAAATATATTAATATATTAATATTATTATTTTATTAAATATTATTATTTTATTATTATTTATTTATATTTATTTATATTTTTATATTTATTTTTTATTATATTTTATATATTTATATATTTTTATATATTTTATATTATATTAATATTAATATATTAATATTAATTTTATATATTTTATATTATAAAAATATTAATATATTAATATTAATTTTATATTATATTATATTATATATTATATTTTATATATTTTTTATATATTATATATTTTTATATTTTTATATTTTATATTATAATATTATAATTTTATATTTTATTTATTTATTTATATTTTTAATATTATAAATATTTTTAATATTATAAATTATAATTATATAATTATATTATATTATAATTTATAATTTATAATTATTATTTTATTATATTTATATTTATATTATATTTATATATTTATAATTTATATAATTTATAATTTATATAATTTATAATTTATATAATTTATATTTATATATATATAATATATATATATAATATATATATATATATATATATTTATATTTTAATATATATATATATATATTTATATTTATATAATATTTATATTTATATAATATTAATATTTATAATTTATATATTTAATATTTAATATATTTATATATTTTATATTTATATTATATTTATTATATTTATTATTATATTTAATTTATTTAATATTTATTTAATATTTAATTTATATATTTATTTAATTTATATTTAATTTATATATTGAATATATTTTATATTTAATATATTTAATATTTAAAATTTAAATATATTTAAATATATTTAAATATTTAATATTATTATTATTTTTATTTTATTATTTAATATTTATTATTTAATATTTAATTTTATTTAATTTAATTATTTAATTTTAATTATTTTTAATTATTTATTTAATATTTAATTTATTTTTTATTTAATATTTAAATATTTAATTTATTTTAATTTATAATTTAATTTAATTTTAATTAAATTTTATTTTAATTAAAAATTTATATAATTTATAATTTTTTATAATTTATATAAATTTTTTATAATTTATAATTTTTTATAATTTATAATTTATATTTATAATTTATATAAATTTTTTATAATTTATAATTTTTTATAATTTATATTTATAATTTATAAATTTATATATTATATAAATTTTTTATAATTTATAATTTTTTATAATTTATATTTATAATTTATATTTTATATTATATATTATATTTATATATTATATTTATATATATATAATATAATTATATAATTATATATAATTATAAATATAAATTATAAATAAATAATTAAAAAATAATTAAATAAATAAATAATTATAAATTATAAAATTAAAGAAAATTAAAATTAAAAAAAAAAATATAAAAATTTGACGGAATCGTGAACGATCGACATAATATAAGATCCTTATAATAATCTACTCCTAATAGTTAATAGTCTAATAGAAAGAATCACACATTATCGATTATCGAGCAATTCGACAGACCAAATTCCCAAATCCACTCAACTTTTAGAATATATAATATATAAGAAGGAACCTTGATGGATGTAGGGCTAATTAATTAGCCCTACATTATCTTTGTATCTTTGAAACAAATTTCAAATTGTTTCAAATTGCAAGAATCTAAGAATCTATTAGGTTTATTGTTCGGCCAAAAAGTGATTATCCACAAATACTCAAGATCAAGAAAAGAATAGGTCCTAGATCCATGCGACTTAGGATTGGATTTGCTTGGGTCAGGTTGAAGTCTTTAGACAGGATTCCGTCATGATTTTAAAATTGACTGGGTTTGGGTATACCAAACCCCCAAAAAAGTATATAACTAACTCTTTTTTCATGAGCAGGAAAAGAGGAAAAATATCATATGTAATTTGTAATTCATTCATGAAAGTGGATGAAGAGATATGGGTATTTGATCCGAGATTTAACAAATACCAATTGGATACGTTGAAATGAATTATTGTGTTTATTTTATTTTCATAGTAGGAACAATAAAATAAAACTACTAAAATCTCTATACAAAAAAATGGAATGTATAATGTATGTATTAGGGCTATACGGACTCGAACCGTAGACCTTCTCGGTAAAACAGAGAAAACTTTTTATTATCGAAATGATTCGAACTGTTTCAAAGACCCAACATGCATTTTGTTGCATTGGGCTCTTTCATCAACTGATGTAAAGATCAGTTAGTCCACCATATTTTTTCTTTACAGGAAGATAAAAAGATAATGAGATGGTTCCATGTGCTCTGATTCATTATTTGTATCCTGATCTAGGAGCAATACCAAAGTGTTTCAAAGAAGAGTGACCTTGATTTAGGTCTGCCTTCGGCCTAGATCAACCTAAGTTAAATGGAGTCTCTATCGCTCCGCTGCAAGAGTCAAATATGAGACTTCATACACCTCAAAGCTCATAGGACGAAAATAGGTTCTTTTGAGACCCTTATACTCATTATGCCTGGCATTGAATGGACTGGGCATTTACCTTACAATGGCGGGTTCCATTTGATTTATTTGGCAGCGGAATTCGCACCTGAATCGGATCGAACCAAATATTTGTCAGGCTATTTTTCTCTTGTTCTCTCGAATCTACGGAGTAAGACATCGACTTCTCAAAAAGATCAATTATGGTCATTGCATAATGGGCTCCCTTGAAAAGCATTGGCGCACGTGTAAACGAGGTGCTCTACCTAACTGAGCTATAGCCCTTGTCATAACTATTTTAACATAGAGACAATTTATTGTCAAGAAGGGTATCCCATATGCATATGATAACTCTCCGATCCGTTTACGTTTACTGGTAAAAGATTGATATTGCTTAGAAAGCATATTTTACCTATAATCCATCGAGAAGACCTTTTTGTGGTGATAAATGACCTACTTAACCCAGTGGTTAGAGTATTGCTTTCATACGGCGGGAGTCATTGGTTCAAATCCAATAGTAGGTAGAACTTATTAGATACCATGGAATCTGGTATCTAGTAAGTTTTTCTACCCATCCTCGTTTTTTCGTTCTATCATCAGATTAGACTTCATTGTGTTCAATTTGTGGAATCAAAATCAAAACAAAATGTAGTGTATTATAAATATAATAATGTAGTGTATAATAAATATAATAAAGAACTCTTTTAATTCTTTTTTTTATTCTTTATTCTTTTGATTTTGATTGAATGTATTGACTACTACTAGGAAATCACATTGACAGCCTCTACTCGTGTCCTAGCTCGTCTGAGAGCTAGATTTGACTCAATTGCTTGTCTCTTACCCTCAGCTCTACTCAAGTTATCTTCAGCTATTTCAAGAGTTTGTTGAGCTTCTTGTGGATCAATGTCAGTACTAATTTCCGCATCATTTCCTAAAATGGTGATCTCATTATTACTTATTCTAGCGAAACCGCCCATAAGAGCCACTGTTAACCATTGGTCGTTTAGCCGTATTCTCAAAAGACCTATATCTACAGCCGTGGCAATGGGGGCATGGTTTGGTAATACGCCAATTTGTCCACTATTCGTAGATAAAATAATTTCTTTCACTTCGGAATCCAAAATAATTCGATTAGGAGTCAGTACACAAAGATTTAAGGTCATTTCTTCAATTTGCTCTCCTCCTCTAAGTTAATAGCTTTCGCGGTAGCTTCATCGATGTTACCCACCAAATAAAAGGCCTGTTCGGGAAGATCGTCTAATTCTCCGGAAAGGATGAGTTGAAATCCCCGAATTGTTTCTGCGAGACCAACATATTTCCCCGGAGAACCAGTAAAGACTTCTGCCACAAAGAAGGGTTGTGATAAGAAACGCTCAATCTTTCGTGCTCTTGCTACAGTTAAACGATCTTCTTCGGATAATTCGTCCAACCCAAGGATAGCTATAATGTCCTGAAGTTCTTTGTAACGTTGTGAAGTTTGCTTAACTCTTTGCGCAATTTCATAATGTTCCTCGCCAACGATCCGAGGTTGTAACATGGTTGACGTTGAATCTAAGGGATCTACTGCTGGATAAATACCTTTGGCAGCTAATCCTCTTGATAATACGGTAGTAGCATCTAAATGTGCAAATGTCGTGGCAGGAGCAGGGTCGGTCAAATCATCCGCAGGTACATAAACTGCTTGTATCGATGTTATAGATCCTTCTTTGGTAGAAGTAATTCTTTCTTGCAAAGAACCCATTTCCGTACTAAGGGTAGGTTGATAACCCACTGCGGAAGGCATTCTACCTAATAAGGCAGATACTTCGGACCCTGCTTGAACGAAACGAAAGATATTGTCGATGAATAGAAGTACGTCTTGCTCATTAACATCCCGAAAATATTCCGCCATGGTTAGGGCAGTCAAGCCAACTCTCATACGAGCTCCTGGCGGTTCATTCATTTGACCATAGATTAGAGCGACCTTGGATTCTCCAAGATTTTTTTCATTAATCACCCCGGATTCCTTCATTTCCATGTAGAGATCATTTCCTTCACGAGTACGTTCACCTACTCCGCCAAATACGGATACGCCTCCATGAGCTTTGGCAATGTTGTTGATCAATTCCATGATGAGTACTGTTTTACCCACTCCAGCTCCCCCAAATAGTCCGATTTTTCCTCCACGGCGGTAGGGGGCTAAAAGATCCACTACTTTAATTCCTGTTTCAAAGATTGATAATTTCGTATCTAATTGTATGAAGGCGGGTGCAGATCTATGAATAGGAGATGTTGTGCGAGTATCAACAGGACCCAAATTATCAACAGGCTCTCCAAGAACGTTGAAAATTCGTCCTAGAGTAGCTCCGCCGACTGGAACACTTAGAGGAGCTCCCGTGTCAATCACCTTCATTCCTCTCATCAGACCATCTGTAGCGCTCATAGCTACAGCTCTCACTCGATTATTTCCTAATAATTGTTGTACCTCACAAGTTACATTAATTTGCTGACCGACAGTATCTCGACCCTTAATTACCAAAGCATTATAAATATTAGGCATCTTGCCCGGTGGAAAAATGACATCCAGTACTGGGCCAATAATTTGAGCGATACGCCCTAGGTTTTGTTCTTCAAGTGCGGAAACCGCAGGATCAGAAGTCGTGGTATTGCTTCTCATAATCGTAAATCATAATAATAAAAATATGCCGAATTTTTTTTTTAAGTACTGAATCGAAAAAAAAATATCCGATAGCAAGTTGATCGATTAATTCCATAATCCATAAGAAGTAAATGGGAGTTAGCATTCGATTGAGTTGGTACCACCCAATCGAATCCAATTCAATCCTTTACTCATTGAATGAGTAAATTTTCAATTCAACGAGCCAACCAATCCTTTTTTCACAAGTAGATGAATAAGAATCATGAGTCAGATGTATTTTGTATTTCATTTATATTTATCTATCCTTTTATAAATGACTATAAATGACCGTCTAGATTAGATTATCTATGAATATGAAATATGAAATTCGAACCTTAATTTTTTTATTCATTATTTTGATCTCATTGACCATTGTTCTTTCTTTATTTTCTTTTCCAATTTAGATTTTCTTTAGATTTTCTATTGTTCTATTGTATTTTTTTCTTTTTTTGTTGTTTTTATTTGTGTTGTGCACCTATTCTTTTTCTTTATATACCATATCTGTTCCCTTTGCTGGATGAATTATGCCTCTTTTCATTTTGCATATCTAGGATTTACATATACAACATATATTACTGTCAAGGGGGGGTTCTATTTCTTTTTCTTTCTACTTTACTTTAGCTTTAGTATATTATACTATATTATACTATATTAATATTAATTATTAATAATTACTATATTAATATAATATTAGAAATAATATTAGAAATATAAAATTAGAAATATAAAAATATAAAATAAAAATATTAGAAATATAAAATAAAAAAATAAAATATTAAATAAAATATTAAATATAATATTAGATAAGATATTAATAATTAATATTAGAATGAATATTCTATTGTAATACTAATTATATTTTATATTATAAATTATAAATTTATAAATACTAATTTACTAACTAAATACTAATTTACTAATTATAAAATAAAAATAAAATTATAAAATAAAAATAAATTAAATAAAAAATAAATAAAAATAAATATATAATATATAAATATAAATTATAATTATTTATAAATTTATAAATATTCTTTCTCTAGAAATTCTATAAATATTAAATATTCTATTGTATTCTTATTGTATTCTATTGTATATTCTATTGTAAATGTAAATTTGTAAATTGTAAATTGTAATACTAATTATAAATTATAATTATAATAATTATAAATAATTATAATATAAAATATAATATATAATAAATTATAAAATAAAATAAATACTAATTTTACTATACTAATTTTACTAATTATAGTTATAGTATTTAGTATTATAGTAATACTAAATTATAAATTATAACTAAATTCTAATTATAAAAATTATAATTATAAAATTATAAAATTATAAAAATTATAATATAATAAAAAATTATAAATTATAATATAATATAATATATAATATAATAATATATAATATAATATAAATATAATTATAAATTATAATATAATATATAATTATAATATAAATATAATATATAATATAATATATATAATTTATATAATTAATATATAAGTAATATATAGATAGTAATAGATAGTAATACTAAATTAGAATTAGAATTCTAAACTGAATTAGAATTATTATTTTTAGAATTTCTAATTCTAAATAATTCTAAATTATAAATTATATAATTATATTATATAAAATATAAAATTATATATATTATATATTTATATATTCTAAATTATAAAATTATATTTTTATATTTTATATTTTATTTATATTATATTTATATATAAATAATATATAAATAATAAATATAATTATATTTATATATTTATATATATTTATATTATAATTTTATAATTTTATATTTATAATATAATTTTATAATATAAAATATAAATATTTATAATATAATTTTATAATATAAAATATAAAAATATAATTATATATTATATAATTATAATATAATTATAATATAATATAAAAATATAATTATATATAATTATAATATAAATTATAATATAATTATAATATAATAATATAATATAATAATATAATATATAATATAATATATTATATAATATTATATAATATAATATTATAATATATTATAATATTTATAATAAATATAATATAATATAATAAATATAATAAATATAATATAATATATAATATATATAATATATTTATAATATTTTAATATTTTATAATATATATATAATTATATAATATTTTATTTTAATATTTTAAATAATATTTTAAATATTTTATAATTATAATTTTATATTTATTATTTATATTTAGATATTCAATTTATATATTTTTATATATTCATATTATTATTATTCATAATTCATATCATATAATTCATAATATAATTAATAATATAATTCATATCATATTAATATTATATTATAATTATATAATTATATATTATATATTATATTTATATTAAAATATTAAATATTAATTATTAATTAAATATTAAAATATTATATTATTATAATATAATATTATATTATATATATTATATAATATTATATATATTATATATTAATATATTAAATTATATTAAATTATATAAATTATAATTATAAATTATATTTATATATAAATTATATATAAATTTTATATATAAATTATATAATTATATTTATATATTATATATATATTATTATTTATTATATTATTATTATATTATATATTATATTAATTATATTAATATTATATATATTTATATATTATATATTATATATTATAATTATATTTAATATTATATATATTTATATATTATATATTATATATTATAATTATATTAAATTAATTATAAATTATATATTAATTATAAATTATATATATATATTTATTATATTTATTATATTTATATTTTATATATTTCTATATTTA